CATTTTTCATTATATTATGCACAGATCAGCATGGCGAATTCTTAAGCTAAAATGGCGAGCTCTTAAGCTCAAATTGTGGGGATTGTGGACACCGATAAGTGAGATTTCAAGTGATATTTCGTGGAAGTGTTTCCGTAGGCTTCTTCGGGTCGAAGAAATGATTCATCGAAATAATGAGTCACCATTGATATCGACACATCTGAGCTCGCCAAATATTCGGGAGTTCCTCTATTCAAGCCTTTTACTTCTTCTTCTTGCTGGATGTCTCGTTCAGGTACTTCTTTTCTCTGTTTCCCTAGACTCTAGTGAGTTACAGACAGAGTTCGAGAGGATAAAATCTTTGACGATTCCATCATACACGATTGAGGTGTACAAACTTGTGGATGGGTATCCTAAACCTGAACCGAATTCTTTCTGGTTAAAGAATCTCTTTCTAGTTGCTCGGGAACAATTAGAAGATTTTCTAGCGGAAATACTGGGTTTTGCGCTATTTGGTGGTGGTCCCGCTTATGGGGTCAAATTTCTACAGAAGATATTTTTCAATCTCATCGATCTCATAAGTATCATACCAAATCCCATCAATCGAATCACTTTTTCGAGAAATACGAGATATCTAAGTCATACAAGTAAAGAGATCTATTCATGGATAAGAAAAGGGCAAAGGTTTCCGACTCATGATGAAATAGAATCCTGGATCGATACCTGTGATTGGTTTTTGCATGAAGAGAGAGTTTACTCGTTTCATTTCTCCACCCTAAGGCCAGAAAAAGGGATTGATCAAATTCTATGGAGTCTGACTCATATTGATCGTTTAGTAAAGAGTGACTATGGTTATCAAATGTTTGAACAAGCGGGAGCAATTTACTTACGATACTTAGTTGACATTCATCAAAAGGATCTAATGAATTATGAGTTCAATACATCCTGTTTAGCAGAAAGACGGATATTCCTTGCTCATTATCAGACAATCACTTATTCACAAACCTCGTGTGGGGCCAATAGTTTTCATTTCCCATCTCATGGAAACCCGAAACCCTTTTCGTTCCGCCTAGCGCTATCCCCCTCTAGGGGTATTTTAGTGATAGGTCCTATAGGAACTGGACGATCCTATTTGGTCAAATCCCTAGCGACAAACTCCTATCTTCCTTTTATTACGGTATTTCTGAACAAGCTGGGTTTGAAAAAAATAGTTATGGATGATCTCGATCCTGAGGACTATATGGAAGCGCTTGATGATGTGGATATTGATGGGATTGATAATGATAGCGATCCTGCTAAGGAATATATGGATGCGCTTAGAGATGCGGATGATATTGATGATCGTGACTATTCGAACTTGGACTCGGACCCGGAGCTGAGGGAGGAGTATACGGTGGATGATGAGATACTTAGGTATATCATCGAGTTGGAAATCAACCTAGCTTCTATCAACTTGCAATTCGAATTGGCAAGAACAATGTCTCCTTGCATAGTATGGATTCCAAACATTCATGATCTGTATGTGGATGAGTCGGAGTCCCTCGGTTTATTATTGAACTATCTCTCCGGGGATTGTGAAAGACGGTCCACTAGAGATATTCTTGTTATTGCTTCGACTCATATTCCCCAAAAAGTGGATCCCGCTCTAATAGCTCCGAATAAATTAAATACATGCATTAAGATACGAAGGCTTCTTATTCCACAACAACGAAAGCACGTTTTCACCCTTTCGTATACTAGGGGATTTCACTTGGAAAAGAAAATGTTCCATACTAATGGATTCGGGTCCATAGCCATGGGTTACAATGCACGAGATCTTGTAGCAATTACCAATGAGGCCCTATCGATTAGTATTACACAGAAGAAATCAATTATAGACACTAATACAATTCGATTCGCTCTTCATAGACAAACTTGGGAGTTGCGAGCGCATGTAAGACCGGTTCCGGATCATGGGATCCTTTTCTATCAGATAGGAAGGGCTGTTGCACAAAATGTACTTATAAATAATTGCTGCCTTATAGATCCTATATCTATCTATATGAAGAAGCAATCATGTTACGAAGGGGATCCTTATTTGTACAAATGGTTCTTCGAACTTGGAACGAGCATGAAGAAATTAACGATACTTCTTTATCTTTTGAGTTGTTCTGCCGGATCGGTCGCTCAAGATCTTTGGTCTCTACCCGGACCCGATGAAAAAAATTGGATCACTTCTTATAGACTCGTTGAGACGGATTCTGGTCTAGTTGATGGCCTATTAGAAGTAGTAGAAGGCGCTCTGGTGGGATCCTCGCTTCTTCGGCCCGAACCGAGGAATCCCTTAGAGATGATGGAAAATGGATCTCGTTCTATCTTTGATCGTAGATTTCTCTACGAATCGGAGTTTAAAGAATGGGCAGAAGGCACCGACCCGCAACAGTTAGCGGAGGATGTAGTCGATCACATAGTTTGGGCTCCTAGAATATGGCAACCTTGGGGCTTTCTATTTGATTGGATCGAAAGGCCCAATGAATTGGAA